ACAGAATAGACAAAACATTTTTTTTTTCTTTTGATATCTCCGAAATGATGAACCCAATCTTTAGGAATCGGACGGGGGAAAGCCTGGAATTAAAAACTTCAGATTATGAAGATTCTAAGCAGAAGGAGGCAAAAGAAAAGGGCAAAAACAAGGAGGAGAAAAAAAAGGAGAATGAACGGATAGCAATAGCAGAAACTTGGGATAGTATTCTATTTGCTCAAGCAATAAGGGGTTCGATGTTAGTAACCCAATCAATTCTTAGAAAATACATCGTACTGCCCTCATTAATAATAGCTAAAAGTCTCGGCCGTATGCTATTATTTCAATCCCCCGAGTGGTACGAAGATTTTAAAGACTGGGATAGAGAAATGCACGTTAAATGCACCTATAATGGTGTTCAATTATCAGAAACAGAATTTCCAAAAAACTGGTTAACAGATGGTATTCAGATAAAAATCCTATTTCCTTTCTGTCTGAAACCTTGGCGCAATAAGGTAAGACCCCCCCTTGGAAGTCCAATAAAAAAGAAAGGAAAAAGAGACAATTTTTCTTTTTTAACAATCTGGGGAATGGAAGCTGAACTACCCTTTGGTTCTCCCCGAAAACGACCTTCTTTTTTTAAACCCGTTTGTAAAGAATTTGAAAAAAAAATTACAAAGTTGAAAAATAAATGTTTTCTAGTTCTAAAAGTTTTAAAAAAAAAAAAAAAAAGGTTTCTAAAATTTGCAAAAGAAAAAACAAGTGGGGTTATCAAAAGAATTCTCCTTATTAAAAGAATAATAAAAATGAAAAGAATAATAAAAGAACTTGAAAAAGTAAACCCAATTTTATTATTCGGATTGAGGAAAGTATATGAACCGAATGAAAATAGAAAAGATTCTATAATCAGTAATAAGATTACCGATGAATCGATCATTCAAATTAGATCCATGGATTGGACAAATTATTCACTCACAGAAAAAAAAATCAAGGATCTGGCTGATAGTACAATCACAATTAGAGATCAAATTGAAAGAATCATGGAGGACAAGAAAAAAAAAATGGGAACTCCAGATATAAATCTTATTTCTAACAAGAAGAGTTGTGATAATAAAAGATGGGAGTTTTTGAAAGACATTTTGTGGATATCAAAAAAAAAAAGTGCGCGATTAATACGCAAATGGCACTATTTTATGAAATCTTTCGTTGAAAGAATATACATTGGTATCCGTCTATCTACTATTAATATTCCCAGAAGAAATGCACAACTTTTACTTGAATCAATAAAAAAAACTCTCAATAAATACATTTACAATGATGAAACAAATCAAGAAGTAATTGATGAAACGAACCAAAATGCAATTCACTTTATTTCGACTGTAAAAAAGGCGCTTTCTAATATTAGTAATAAACATTCAAAGACTTATTGTGACTTATCTTCCTTATCCCAAGGATATGTATTTTACAAATTATCACAAATTCAAGTTATTAACAAGGATCCCTTGGGATCTGCACTTCAATATCATGGAGCATACACCTTTTTCAAGGATAGAATAAAGGTCACACGAGAAGTATCTGATTCAAAAACAAGGCGTAAAAAACTTCCGAATTCTGGAATCAATGAATGGAAAGACTGGTTAAGAGGTCATTATCAATACAATTTATCTCAGACTAGATGGTCCAGATTAGTACCGCAAAAATGGCGAAATGGAGTCAATCAACACCGCATGATTCAAAATAAAGACTTAAAATTTTTAGATTCATATGAAAAAAACCGATTCATTCATTACAAGAATGAAAATTCTTATGGAGAGAATTCATTGTCGAGTAAAAATAAAAAACAGTACAGATATGTTCTTTTAGCACATAAGTATATTAATTATGAGGATAGAAAGAACCCATATATTTATGGGTCCCCTTTACAGGTAAATGAGGGACGAAAGATTTCATATAATTACCACACACCTAAACTCGAATTATTTTATGTATTAGGGAGTACAGCTAGTAGTGATTATTTAGGGAAAGAGTGTATTATTGATACAGGTCAAAATCTGGATCGAAAATATTTTGAGTGCGGAATTCTAAATTTTTGTCTTAAAAAAAATCTCGATATTGAAACCAGGACTAACATGGGCGCGAGGACTAACATTAGCAAAGATACTAAGACGAGAACTAATGATTATAAAATAATTGAGAAAAAGGATCTTTTTTATCTCAATCTCACGATTGATCAAAAAATTAACCCATCCAATAAAAAAGGTTTTTTTTTTGATTGGATGGGAATGAATGAAGACGTGTTATATGGTCCCATACCGAATCTGGAACCTTGGTTCTTCCAAGAATTTAGACTGCTTTATGATGCATATAAGATTAAACCCTGGATTATACCAATCCAATTACTTTTTTTTAATTTTAATGGAAATGAAAATATTAGTAGAAATATCAATGGAAATCAAAAAGAGAGTCTTCGTATATCATCCAATCAAAAAGAAGAATATCTTGAATTAGAGAATCGAAATCAAGAAGAAAAAGAACAGCGGGGCCAAGAAGATTTTGGATCAGATGCACGAAACAAAAAAAAAGATTTTGAAAAGGATTACGCGGAAACCGAATCAGACATTAAAAATAAAAAACGTAAAAAGAAAAGGAAATCTAAAAGCAAGAAGGAGGCAGAACTTGATTTTCTCCTGAAAAAGTATTTGCTTTTTCAATTGAGATGGGATGAACCTCTGAATCAAATAATAATCAATAATGTTAAGGTATATTGTTTCCTGCTTAGACTGATAAATCCAAGTGAAATTGCTATATCCTCTATTGAAAGAGGAGAAATGCGCCTGGATGTAATGCTGATTGATAAGGAGCTAACAATTACAGAATTGATAAGAAAGGGAATATTCATTATCGAACCGGTTCGTCTGTCTCTAAAACGGGATGGGCAATTTCTTATGTATCAAACCATAAGTATTTCATTGGCCCATAAGAGTAAGCACAAAACAAATCGAAGATTCCGAAAAAGGAAATATGTTGATGAGAATAATTTCGATGGATCTATTGCACAAGATAGAAAAACGCTTGGGAATGGAGACGAAAATCATTATGATTCACTTTTTATTCCTGAAAATATTCTATCTCCTGTACGTCGTAGAGAATTAAGAATTCTAATGGATTTAAATTCCGGAAATGGGAATGTTGTGGATAGAAATACAGTACTTTGCAATGGGAATAACATAAAAAATTGTGTGCAATTTTTAGATGAGAATAAGTATCTTGATACAGATACAACTAAATGCATTCAATTTAAATTGTTTCTTTGGCCCAATTATCGATTAGAAGATTTAGCTTGTATGAATCGCTATTGGTTTGATACCAATAATAGTAGTCGTTTCAGTATGTTAAGGATACATATGTACCCACGATACAGAATTATTTGATGATATATTATATTTTTATTTTTGATGGTATATTTTCTTTTTCTATATATCACGCTCACACCCGGTAGACTAGGGCAGACGTATTTACATGCACGCTGTCTTCCATTCCATTCTGATACATGATAGTAATAGTAATTCAATAACGTATTAATTGGATCTAGGAATGAATCGGCGGAATCTTCTTAGGTCAAAATCATTTTCTATTTCGTGGGTGCAAAAATGTAACATGCTTTCGTATCTGAATCAAATTACAAATTAAATTGGATTTATTAAATTGTTTTTTTGATAAAAAACAAAGTACTATATGAATAAATCTGGATTCCTGTGTGTACCAGATTGAAAGATTGAAATAACTGTCATTATTATTATTCCTGACCGGTAAAACCCATATTTGTGAATGTGAAAAAGAAAGAAAAAGAGAAGAATTATTTTTATGATAAAAAGTTCATTCATCTCAGTTATTCCGCAAGAAGAAAAAGGAAAAAACAGGGGATCCGTTGAATTTCAAGTATTCAATTTGACTAATAAGATACGTAGACTTACTTCACATCTAGAATTGCACAGAAAAGACTATTTCTCTCAGAGAGGTCTGCGGAAGATTTTGGGAAAACGTCAACGGCTGCTGGCTTATTTGTCAAAAAAAAATAGAGTACGTTATAAGGAATTAATTGGTCAGCTAAATATTCGGGAGCCAAAACCGCGTTAATTTGAGGATTGGGGATTCATTTGAATTATTTGGTTTATTAGTATTAGATCTTGAATTTTGATGAACCTCGTTTTGTTTTCGGTAATTCATGGAATAATGAATCGGGGAAGAAAACATATGACTGTACCGGCTACAAGAAAAGACCTCATGATAGTCAATATGGGTCCTCACCACCCATCAATGCATGGTGTTCTTCGACTCGTCGTTACTCTGGATGGTGAAGATGTTATTGACTGTGAACCCGTATTAGGTTATTTACATAGAGGAATGGAAAAAATTGCGGAAAACCGAACAATTATACAATATCTGCCTTATGTAACACGTTGGGATTATTTAGCAACTACGTTCACGGAAGCAATAACGGTAAATGGACCAGAACAGTTGGGAAATATTCAAGTACCTAAAAGAGCTAGCTATATCAGAGTAATTATGCTGGAGTTGAGTCGTATAGCTTCTCATTTGTTATGGCTTGGGCCTTTTATGGCGGATATCGGTGCACAAACTCCTTTCTTCTATATTTTAAGAGAAAGGGAATTGCTATATGATCTATTTGAAGCTGCCACAGGTATGCGAATGATGCACAATTACTTCCGTATCGGAGGAGTAGCTTCTGATCTACCTTATGGTTGGATAGATAAATGTTTGGATTTCTGCGATTATTTTTTAACAGAGGTAGTGGAATATCAAAAACTTATTACGCGGAATCCCATTTTTTTGCAACGAGTTGAAGGAGTAGGCATTATTGGTGGAGAAGAAGCAATAAATTGGGGTTTATCAGGACCAATGTTACGAGCTTCCGGAATCCAATGGGATCTTCGTAAAGTTGATCATTATGAGTGTTACGATGAATTCGATTGGGAGGTCCAGTGGCAAAAAGAAGGAGACTCATTAGCTCGTTATTTAGTGCGAGTCGGTGAAATGACGGAATCTGTAAAAATTATTCAACGAGTTATAGAAGGAATTCCGGGAGGGGCCTATGAGAATTTAGAAGTGCGACGCTTTGATGGAGGGCGCCATTCCGAATGGAATGATTTTGATTATCGATTCATTAGTAAAAAACCTTCACCCGCTTTTGAATTGTCGAAGCAAGAACTTTATGTAAGAGTAGAAGCCCCCAAGGGAGAATTAGGAATTTTTTTGATAGGAGATAATAGTGTTTTTCCTTGGAGATGGAAAATTCGTCCACCAGGTTTCATCAATTTGCAAATTCTTCCTCAGTTAGTTAAAAGAATGAAATTGGCTGATATCATGACGATACTAGGTAGTATAGATATCATTATGGGAGAGGTTGATCGTTGAAATGACAATTGATACGACAGAAATACAAGCTATCAATTCTTTTTCCAGATCGGAGTATTTAGAAGAAGTCTATAGCCTCATATGGGCGCTTGTCCCTATTTTTACTCCTGTATCAGGAATCACAATAGGAGTACTCGTGATTGTGTGGTTAGAAAGAGAAATATCTGCAGCATTACAACAACGTATTGGGCTTGAATACGCCGGTCCTTTGGGAATTCTTCAAGCTCTAGCGGATGGGACTAAGCTACTTTTGAAAGAGGATCTTCTCCCATCTAGGGGAGATATTCGTTTATTCAGTATCGGCCCGTCTATAGCGGCCATATCCATTTTTTTTAGTTATTCAGTAATTCCTTTTGGGTATCGCCTTGTTCTGGCCGATCTCAGTATAGGTGTTTTTTTCTGGATCGCCATTTCCAGTATTGTCCCTATTGGACTTCTTATGTCAGGATATGGATCGAATAATAAATATTCCTTTTCAGGTGGTCTACGAGCTGCTGCTCAATCGATTAGTTATGAAATACCATTAACTCTATGTGTGTTATCAATATCTCTACGTGTGATTCGTTGGAACATCAACTTTACCTTACCCACTTGTTTTAGGAAAGAAGATTGAATGTACTGATTGTATAAATATCTTCACTTTTCTTTATTCATCACTTGGGTCGATGAGCTAAACCAGATAGTTATATGAGTGAAACAAAACTGCTTATTAATTTGCAGTAATAAGATTGATTCTCATTCCCTATGTACGAGAGTAAGGTAGAAGTAAACATAAGCAGTGTAAACTGTTTACCCCAAGATTGGACGATTAGTCATCATGGCTTGAAGCGGGTACAAAAGATCAATTGTATGGGTTTTTACAATTTTATCCATATTTTGAATCAATCAAAAAAAGGGTGGGTGGTTAGGAACACTAAGATACGCAAAGGATTAGTAATGGAAATAATGTAAGGTATCCAAAGAGATATTTTTGCATGAAAGGAATCATAATGAGGGCTTTACGTTGGTAGAAATGATCAAGGAGTACTTCCCGATGATTCCGATCCAGAGTATACTCCTACCCACTGATTAAAGAAATAACTATTGGGAACGAAATAATCCTTTATTTTTTAGAATCCCCTTCTGAGAAAGAAGAACAGGAACGAAAGAAATGTAATGCAATAGGAAAAATTAAAATGATAAGAGATCTTTTTTTATTCTTTCTTTTTCTGATCTACATTTATATAGATGGAATGGAATTCTTATCAGGATTCATGAATTGGTGCGGGGTCTAATTATTTTTCGTAATCGCGCAATCTATGGGTCGAAATTTTTACCGATACAGCACATATTTTATTGAAGGATTCAGTTATTGCTGAACAAAGAAAAATTTTGTAATTTGCATAAAAAAAAAAATAAGGATGAGATCAATTCCGAAGCACTTTTATTTGTTATTATAGCAGACAGAATTCCATTGGTTTAATTAGGGACTCCCCGATGCATCTTTACTCTAGCTACTCCACAAAAAAAGCAAGCCGGGGTAATACCAAGTCAGTCCTTAAATTAATTTGTGGCCATCGAGGAGCCGTATGAAGCGGAGGTCTCATGTACGGTTCTGGAATAGCGATAGGAACAGTGATGTTATCATCGACTATAATTATCTAACAGTTCAAGTACGATTGATATAGTTGAGGCACAGTCTAAATATGGTTTTTGGGGGTGGAATCTTTGGCGCCAACCCATAGGGTTTATAGTTTTTCTAGTTTCTTCCCTAGCAGAATGTGAGAGATTACCCTTTGATTTACCAGAAGCGGAAGAGGAATTAGTAGCAGGTTATCAAACCGAATATTCGGGTATAAAATTTGGTTTATTTTACATTGCGTCTTACCTAAATCTACTAGTTTCTTCATTATTTGTAACAGTTCTGTACTTGGGGGGGTGGAATTTCTCTATTCCGTACATATTCATTCCGAAGCTTTTCGGAATAAATAAACCTGGTGGGGTCTTTGGAACGACAATTAGTATCTTCATTACGTTAGCTAAAGCTTATTTGTTCCTGTTCATTCCTATCACAACAAGGTGGACTTTACCTAGGATGAGAATGGACCAACTATTAAATCTTGGATGGAAATTTCTTTTACCTGTTTCTCTAGGTAATCTATTATTGACAACTTCTTTCCAACTCCTTTCGCTGTAACAGAATATGAAATTCTAGGTTCATAACCTCTCTCAAGCAAGAGAAAGAAACATCAAATTATTCATGGATATCCACGATATGTTCCCTATGGTGACTGGGTTCATGAATTATGGTCAACAAACAGTACGAGCTGCAAGGTACATTGGTCAAAGTTTCATAATTACTTTATCCCACGCGAATCGTTTACCTGTAACTATTCAATATCCTTATGAAAAATTGATCACATCAGAGCGTTTCCGCGGTCGAATCCACTTTGAATTTGATAAATGTATTGCTTGCGAAGTATGTGTTCGTGTATGTCCCATAGATTTACCTGTTGTTGATTGGAGATTGGAAACAGATATTAGAAAGAAACGGCTGCTTAATTATAGTATTGATTTTGGAATCTGTATATTTTGTGGCAACTGCGTCGAGTATTGTCCAACAAATTGTTTATCAATGACTGAGGAATATGAACTTTCTACTTATGATCGTCACGAATTGAATTATAATCAAATTGCTTTGGGTCGTCTACCAGTGTCAATAATGGGGGATTACACAATTCAAACAAACAATTATGAATATGAATTCCACTCAAATAAATAAAAATAGCCGCGGATAAACTAAACCCCTTTCCTTTTTCAATAATGAAAATGATTACCAAAATTACCAAATTACTAAGATTCTGTTTTGATCAGGGTTCTTTCATTTTGGTTCGGCAGTAACCACAAACCACAAATCATAAATATAACTACTGATTTGTGGGAATCATGGCTTTATTTGAATTGAAAATGGAATTCATATATCTGTGGTTATTTCGAAATATACAATTCCGAACTACACTTTCACTTTCAGATACAGAAGTGGGATTGGTCCAATAACAGTATCTACGTCAATCCACATCCCATTAAGATTTAATTCAATTAAGAACGTATCATCATAGACAATAAAAAAATAGGGTAACCCCCTTTTCCTGGCCCGGTCAGTAAGGTCATGAAATATTTCTATTTAATTTATCTCTTATTTTACGCATAATGGATTTACCTGGACCAATACATGATATTCTTTTAGTATTTCTGGGATCAGGACTTATATTAGGAAGTCTCGGAGTGGTATTACTTACGAGTCCAATTTTGTCTGCCTTTTCTTTGGGATTGGTTCTTGTTTCTATAGCCTTATTCTATATTCCATCTAACTCCTATTTTGTAGCTGCAGCACAGCTCCTCATTTACGTGGGGGCCGTAAATGTCTTAATCATATTTGCCGTGATGTTCATGAAAGGTTCAGAATATTCCAATTATTTCTCTCTTTGGACCGTTGGGGATGGGGTTACTTCACTGGTTTGTACAAGTATTTTGTTTTCATTAATTACTACTATCTTAGATACGTCGTGGTACGGGATTATTTGGACTACAAGATCAAGCCAGATTATAGAACAGGACCTGATAAGTAACGTTCAACAAATTGGGATTCATTTATCAACGGATTTTTATCTTCCATTTGAACTTGTTTCCATAATTCTTTTAGTTGCTTTGATAGGTGCAATTGCTATGGCTCGTCAGTAAAAAATAGTTAGGATTAGAAAAAAAAATCAAAGAAAATAAAAATAAATAAGGCCGAGGCCTTGTTCTGCCTTATTGCTTATTGTTAGTACATCTATTTTCCTTCAATTCTATTTTTGTTCATATGGAATGTCAAATAATAAAAGGTTTAGTTCTATCCATTGCCGATGCTTTCGTTTGTTACGCACTTTCGAGTCAATCAAATCGGTTAAAAAATTGTTGTTCATATTGAAATGAATCGAGATTGATGAGGAGTTAGTCAATGATGCTCGAACATGGACTTGTTTTGAGTGCCTATTTATTTTCTATCGGTATTTATGGATTGATCACAAGTCGAAACATGGTTAGAGCACTTATGTGCCTTGAGCTTATACTGAATGCGGTTAATCTAAATCTCGTAACATTTTCTGATTTATTTGATAGTCGTCAATTAAAAGGAGACATTTTATCGATCTTTGTTATAGCTATTGCCGCCGCTGAAGCAGCTATTGGACCGGCTATTGTTTCGTCAATCCATCGTAACAGAAAATCAACTCGTATCAATCAATCAAATTTGTTGAATAAATAATCGTAGTCGTAATGATATAGATATAAATAAACACAGATATGATATCCTTCTATATATTCTATATATATATATATATGGATAGAATATGGATAGATAGATATAATCTATCTAATTCTAAATTAGAATTAACATGTCTAACTAATTCATGTTTGCCGAAACGTAAGAAATCAAAGTATCTTGGCTCTTTCTCATGAACAGATCTGGAAATCTATTGATTATAAAAAAACAAATTCAGGTAACCCACGGATTCGTCTGGTGTCTAGAATACATGATTTATTTACTACTTCTTTTTTTACCAGATCGAAAATCAAATTAATAATATTCAAAAATTTTATATATCCAATGTCACATTCAGTAAAGATTTATGATACCTGTATAGGATGTACTCAATGTGTACGAGCGTGTCCCACAGATGTATTGGAAATGATACCTTGGGACGGCTGTAAAGCTAAGCAAATAGCTTCTGCTCCAAGAACGGAGGACTGCGTAGGTTGTAAAAGATGTGAATCCGCTTGTCCAACGGATTTCTTGAGCGTCCGGGTTTATTTATGGCATGAGACAACTCGCAGTATGGGTCTAGCTTATTGATACGTTCTAGAAAACTCCACTTGAATACATTTGATTCCTCTTTACCGACAAAGACCCGTACTCGGGAAAATAGAATATATTATTCTGGGGCGGGTCTTTCTGGTCAAAGTCTATCTTGTCTTTACCACGAGCTATTTTCCTTGGTTAACAATAATTGTTATTTTGCCGATATCCGCGGGTTTGTTAATTTTTTTTCTCCCTCATAGGGGGAATAAGGGGGTAAGATGGTATACTATATGTATATGCTTTTTCGAGCTGCTTCTAACAACCTATGCATTCTGTTATCATTTCCAATTCGACGACCAATTAATCCAATTGGAGGAGGATTATAAATGGATAAATATTTTTGATTTTCACTGGAGACTGGGAATTGATGGACTTTCCATAGGACCCATTTTACTAACGGGATTCATTACTACTTTAGCTACCTTAGCGGCTTGGCCAATTACTCGGGATTCTCGATTGTTCCATTTCCTTATGTTAGCAATGTACAGTGGTCAAATAGGATTATTTTCCTCTCGAGACCTTTTACTTTTTTTCGTCATGTGGGAGTTAGAATTAATTCCTGTTTACCTACTTCTATCCATGTGGGGGGGTAAGAAACGTTTGTACTCAGCTACAAAGTTCATTTTGTACACTGCAGGGGGTTCCATTTTTCTTTTAATAGGAGTTCCAGGTATGGGTTTATACGGGTCGAATGACCCAACATTCAATTTTGAAACATCAGCGAATCAATCATATCCCGCGGCATTGGAAATAATATTATATTTGGGCTTCCTTATTGCTTATGCTGTCAAATCACCGATTATACCCCTACATACATGGTTACCAGATACCCATGGAGAAGCACATTACAGTACATGTATGCTTCTAGCCGGAATCTTATTAAAAATGGGAGCATATGGATTGATTCGGATCAATATGGAATTATTACCCCATGCTCATTCTATATTTTCTCCATGGTTGATGATAGTAGGAGCAATTCAAATAATCTATGCAGCTTCAACTTCTCCTGGTCAAGGCAATTTTAAAAAGAGAATAGCCTATTCTTCCGTATCTCATATGGGTTTCATAATTATAGGAATTGGTTCCATAACCGATACGGGACTCAACGGAGCCATTTTACAAATAATCTCTCATGGATTTATTGGTGCTGCACTTTTTTTCTTGGCGGGAACGAGTTATGATCGAATACGTCTTGTTTATCTCGACGAAATGGGCGGAATTGCGATCCCAATGCCAAAAATATTTACCATGTTCAGTAGTTTTTCGATGGCTTCTCTTGCATTGCCGGGAATGAGTGGTTTTGCTTCGGAGTTATTAGTTTTTTTTGGAATAATTACCAGCTCTAAATATTTTATAATTCCCAAAATACTAATGACTTTTGTAATGGTTATTGGAATTATATTAACTCCTATTTATTCATTATCTATGTTACGCCAGATGTTCTATGGATACAAGCTTTTCAATGTTACAAACTCTTATTTTTTTGATTCTGGACCACGAGAATTTTTTATTTCGACCTGTATCTTTTTACCTGTAATAGGTATTGGTCTTTATCCCGATTTCGTTCTCTCATTATCAGTTGACAAGGTCGAAGCTATTCTATCTAAATTTTTTATAAATAATTAGATTTTTATAAATAATTAGATAGAATAAGACATAAAGTCAAAAACTCCTTTGATTTTAAAAATCATTTTATTTTCTATAACTATAAATGAAAAAATCAAAAGAAAAAGAGTGAAGTGGTTTTGAATTGTAATCAGAAACATCCGGAGTTTTTGAGAACCAATGTAATGGTTCTCAAAAACTCGAAAAACTTTCGCTATCTAAGGGGACCACTATGGACTCTTCAAGCTTTTTCTTCAATTAGATGTTAATGTGAATGAACCATAACTATGTAGTCCTACCCCTAATAGATTGACCCCAAAATAACATATCCAAATTATAAGAAATCCCGCAGAAGCCACAATTGCGGAATTCACACCTTGCAAACTTTGAGCCGTTCTAGTATGTAAATAAATTGCGAATATGGTCCAAGTAATAAATGCCCAAGTTTCCTTAGGGTCCCAATTCCAATAAGATCCCCATGCCTCATTAGCCCATACTGCTCCCGAAAGAATACCTATGGTTAAAAAAGTAAATCCTAGACTAATAACACGATAACTCCAATGATCCAACCGTCGAGTAAATTGATACTTGTGATAATTTCTAAATGAAAGAAAGGAGGTGCTTTGTAAAACACTTCCTTTTTCATTTAAGTATTGTATCTCATCGAAATAAAATGATCCAATTAGTAAATTATTACTTTTATCAAGAATATCTATGTTTTTTCTAAGTGTAATGACTAAAAGAGCTACTGATAATAACGATCCGCATAAAAGAGCTGCGTAGCTCAATAACATCATACTCACATGCATCATTAACCACTGGGATTGTAGAGCAGGCACTAATATTGCGGATTGATGCATTTCAGTTAAAAGCCCCGAAGTGGCAAAGCCTTGAGTCAAAATAGTACCTGGAGCTGTTATTGCGCTTAAATCATTTTTATGGTTCCGTATTTTCGAAACCATATGAAAAATGGAGAAACTCCACGAAAGGAACATTAATGATCCATATAAATCATTTAATGGGAAATGTCTCGAATAAATCCAACGAGTAACTAATAATCCTGTTATACAGAAAAAAATAACTATCATACCTTTTTCTGACGAATCACATAGTCCTACGATTTCATGAACTAGTAATTTCATTAAATGAATCGTAATGACAATTGAAATGATCGAAAAAGAGATGTGAGTTAATATATGTTCTAAAGTATCAAATATCATAAAAAACGATTAAAAAAAAGAAAAGGGGGGTTTCAATTATAGAAATCCGGAATTGAATTCAGTATAGGATCTATTGTGCCCTTTTAGAGAATGCCGCCACTCGGATTCGAACCGAGATGCTCTGGCACTGCTTCCTAAGAGCAGCGTGTCTACCAATTTCACCATGGCGGCTTGATCGAAATAATAATAGCCCATATTAGATTCATTCGTCGATGCAATCAATGTTATTTATTTTCCGAAATATTAGAAAGGAATGGTTGAATAAAAAAAATTGTTCAAATATTTATTTGAACGTTCAATAATACTTAGCTTAGTATCATGATATGTTATCAGTTTTAACAATGGGATTTCATGTAGTATAAGTTTTCCCGGAACAGTTGGATTTAGATGATTATGTCCTTAGTCTACATATATAACTAAGAATTTCCTTTTCCAATCTATTTCTGTATTCTGTATAATTCATTTTCCATTTATCTGATTTAATGCATGCGAAAAAAAAAAAAAAACAAGTGAAGTGATGGGGAAAATGACAATCCCCATCTCGTGAATTATAAAAACATAAAAAGTGAAATCCTTATTTTGTATGTAACTTCTTTTGTTTGAAGTTTGAAAAAAAAAAAGAGTCCCGTTTTTAGACTCCCGTTAGACAGAAAAATTGAATTCGTTTTCTACATGCGAAAATATCGGGTTCTATCTCATATGGATGAGTTCAAAACATTAGTTAATGTAAATTATTCATTTTATATTGTATATTGTAAATCATCCAATTCATCGAGTGATATTGATTTAGAGTATTAGAGTATTGTATTCCAAGGCCTTATTACTGTCGCACAAAAAAACTTTTTGAATGCCCAGTAGAAATAGATTTAGCCAGGGATAAAGCCTTTTCCCTGGCCCAATAACCTCTTTTTTTCCAAATATTTCTACGAATACGCTTCTTTGAGATAGAAGTACGTTTCTTTGGAACTGCCATCTTAAAATAAAAAAGTTACCCATTTAGATAGTTGGATGTGAAAGACATGTATTGCTCAAAAAGGATCGTTCTTTCTATCTTTCTATTCATTATCTATATTTATTCTATAGCGAATACCTTCTTGATTTGATTACATCCAAAATATGGATACATGTACATCGATATAGTATCACTCGGGATAAAAAAAGAAATAAATAAAAAAAAAAAAGAAAAGTTTCAGATAAGAGCAGAACCCTTACCTATATTTACCTATATCTAATTTAAGAAAACAATAATGTAACATTTTCTATTATCTATATCTATTAATTAATCAATTAAATCAATCTCGAAAGTAGAGTATCCATAATTTTTAATTATTAATAAAAGAATAAAAGACTAATAAAATTTATTGATAAAGAAAAAGAATATTAATTTGAGTAATCCCTTATTTAAGTTTTATGAAAAATAACGAGTATTATAGGATTTCTAATAAACATAAGTTTATTTTATTGGAATAAAAGCTAATCAATCAGTTCCACAATGAATTAGTTAGTAACTAGTAAAAAACTAACTAAAATAACTCGATTAGATCGAGTTATTGGCAAATGCTATATTCCAGAATCAAGTCTTTTTTTTTTTTTGATAGAATTTTGTCTTACTATATGGATATAAATCGAATCGCCGTAGTATTAGAATGATTGAAAATCTCATACTCTGTTCTATATGTTAATAAATATCTTATTAATTACTAAGCATTCTTATTAATTACTAAGCATTAATAGTCAAATTTAAATAGTAATTTGGTTATTTGAGGAAATGCAACTTCTCAATTCGAATAATTGGAATATTTTAAATATCTGGTAAAGAATCAAAATAATTAATGATTTCAAATCATATTTGATATTTGAGTTCTCTTAATGAAATAAGAG